CAATGATGAAAATCAAGATTTCTCCAATACTGTATATCAAATAAATAAAATCCAATAAGGGCAAAAGAAAGATAGCGGAGCAATGTTGTATCAGATTACTTGTCTCCTTGTAGTTGGATCTCCAAGTTTTTGGAATGCCCCAAATTCCACTTGAGCATCCAAATCCGGATCAATACCAGCAAAAACATCTCTGAACAAAGTTCTAGCGCCATGCCAAATGTGTCCGAAAAAGAAGAGCAAAGCAAACGTCGCATGTCCAAAAGTGAACCAACCCCTTGGACTGCTACGAAAAACACCATCGGATTTCAAAGTAGCACGGTCTAATTCAAAAATTTCACCCAATTGAGCACGTCTAGCATATTTTTTCACAGTAGCAGCATCGCTATAACTGACTCCATTGAGTTCGCCACCATAGAACTCAACAGTTACACCTACCTGTTCGACACTATACTTCGACTCTGCCCTTCTAAAAGGCACATCGGCTCTTACAATTCCATCTCCGTCTACCAAAACTACTGGAAATGTTTCAAAAAAAGTAGGCATACGACGTACAAAAAGCTCGTGTCCTTCTTTATCTCTAAAGATGGGGTGTCCTAACCATCCAACGGCTATTCCATCTCCGTTGTCCATTGAGCCCGCTCTGAATAATCCCCCTTTCGCCGGATTATTACCAATGTAATCATAAAAGGCTAATTTTTCGGGAATTTTAGACCAAGCTTCCGACAAACTCAGATTTTCGGCTAGCCCGGCGCTAACCCTTCGATATATTTCTTGCTGGAAGTATCCCTGATCCCACTGATAACGAGTGGGACCAAATAATTCAATGGGGGTAGTTGCTGAACCATACCACATAGTTCCAGCAACAACGAAAGCTGCAAAAAAGACAGCGGCGATACTGCTGGAAAGTACAGTTTCAATATTGCCCATACGTAATCCTTTGTATAGACGTTGGGGAGGGCGGACACTAAGATGGAATAGGCCCGCTAATATGCCCAATGTCCCCGCTGCAATATGATGAGAGGCTATTCCTCCCGGAACAAAAGGATCAAAACCTTCCGCGCCCCACGCTGGATTTACGAATTGTACTTTTCCGGTTAGGCCATAAGGATCGGACACCCATATTCCAGGGCCATACAAGCCTGTTACATGAAAAGCGCCAAACCCAAAGCAAGCCACCCCCGAGAGAAATAAATGAATTCCAAAGATCTTAGGCAAATCCAAAGAGGGTTTTCCTGTACGTTCATCACAAAATATTTCTAGGTCCCAATACACCCAATGCCAGATAGCTGCTAAGAAGCACAAGCCGGAAAACACAATATGTGCCCCGGCCACACCCTCGTAACTCCAAATACCCGGATTCGTTATCGTTCCTCCTGTAATACTCCAACCACCCCATGAATTGTTTATTCCTAAACGAGTCATGAAGGGGATAACGAACATGCCTTGTCTCCACATTGGATCAAGAACGGGGTCAGAGGGATCAAAAACAGCTAATTCGTATAGAGCCATCGAACCGGCCCAACCAGAAACTAGAGCTGTATGCATTATATGGACAGAAAGCAACCGACCGGGATCGTTCAATACGACGGTATGAACACGATACCAAGGCAAACCCATGGAAATACCCCCTTTTTTAAAGAAAAATAGACACTATGTAGCTTTATTGCATTGGAAAAGACTATGCTATGGACCTCGCCCTTTTAGTGGATTATCCCGAAGCAAGGGTGAATATTTATTCTGTTATGTTGGTAATAATTGAACAATTCTGTTCGTAGGAACAAAGAAAAGCAGACCTATTCTATACCCAATAAGTATCCATACGCAATGCAATGGGGGTTGGTCTCGTTTTTTATGAGTGAATGCATAGATACTTGTTCATCATTCAAACGATCCGTTCGTCAGAATTTTTCTTTATTCATTCCCTCTTCCCCCGTGAACCTTACAATCTATGGCTAAAATCCGATAAAAGGTAACAATATTATGAAGACAATAAGCGCGTTTTACGTTTCCACATCAAAGCGATTTCTGGTACTTAATCTCTCTTTCTTTAATTTGATGCCCGTTGGTGTTCCAAAAATACCCTTTCGTCTTCCTGGAGACGAAGAAGCAAGTTGGCTCGACCTATAGTGCGACTTGTCAGACATATTAGGTCATATGGGATTTCCCCGTCCTCTCCCCCGATCGAGATATCCTCCGTTTCGCCCAAGAAAGATTGATTGAATCATCAATAATTCGTAGCGTGAAGTGCAATTAGGTCAATTTGCTAGGGGGTATCTTTTATAAGAATTTATGGTTGGCCTGGACCAATAAAATGAAGTATACAGGCTCCGTTTCGAAAAAACCAAACGGGTAATCTATGTATGATTACCCCCGTATCATAAATGATTTCCTTAATGCCACACGAGCGATCTCATACTGCCAGACAATGGAGTAATACGATGAATACATCAAATATTGGGCGGAAGGCATAAAATAAAACGAATTGAAAAGAAAAAAGGAAAAGTGGTACTAAGATTCTTTGTCCTATATGTGCAAATAGAATTCGGGCGGATCTTTACCCGGAGTAGAGCATAAACCTAAAAATCAAAAAGTAGAAGAGGCCTATTCAGGAACAAGAAAATGACATTGTGATTTGGATCTCGATGAAACAATACATCAATGAGAGGTTAGTTCGATAAGCTCAACGAATTCTGGGGAAGTAAGCCAAAACTCATGTTTCTTGAAAAATAGAAGAAAAAGGCCCCTTAGTTAGGAAAAAATCTGCTACAAAAAAAGAAAAAGGGCTAGAATCGACACGTTGATTCTTTTTTTTTTCAAAATTTGGATTTTTTGAACCGTATGTATTCAAAGGTGCGCGTACGGTTCCTAAAGGATGCAATTTTGTCCTAATCAACCGACTTTATTGGGAAAGATTACTTTTTTTAGGAGACGAGGTTGATGATGAGCTCGCGAATCTGATTGCCGGTCTCATGATATTTCTCGGCATAGCGGATCCAACCTGGGATATTTTTTTGTTTATAAACTCTCCCGGCGGATTCATAATCCCAGGAGTGCTTGTTTTTGACACTATGCAATGGGTGAACCCTATTGTGCATACAATAGGCATGGGAATGGCTGCTTCAATAGGGGCTCTCATCCTGGTCGGAGGAGAAATTACCCAACGTGTAGCACTCCCTTACGCTTGGCGCCAATGAATTTTTGATTTTCGAGAAGGAGAAAATTATGCCTTCGCTATATGGAATTTGAATAAATAAATAAAAAGAATAAGTAATAATAGCATGGCACTTCGATTTAGATATTAGTAAACTTTTTCAACACGAGGTTATGAATTGAGATAGTAGTATGGAACAGACAAAAGGTATTTCTTATTTAATCTTATGCATCGGGGGTCCGTTTCAGCGTCACAAACCTTACCTTTTTTCAACATTAGAAAGAAGTCTTTTCCCGATATTTATGTTATGAAAGGATATGAAAATGAAAAAAAAAAAGATCATTTTTTCCTGGGTCAGAAAGAAACTTTGGGATTGTTGAGTCTCAGACGAGATAAACATAGAAAGCAACGGAACTATCATAGTATTTTTTGAACTCCTACAAATACAAAAGAAAAGGAAGGATGGTAAATGTCATTCAACGGTCTGGCTGGGTCTGATGGGTTTTATTTGTCTCTTTCTTCGATGGAAAAAGAAATTCCATTGTAAAGCCGTATGCACTGCACAAAAGATGCCTGTACGGTTGTTCAATTCGATCTTTTTCTTTTTGTTATTCTTTATTCCTTTCACTTTGCCCGATGATGCGAAGGTCGAGATAGAGGAAGCGTTTATTATGTTATATCATCAGGGTTATGATACACCAGCCTCTCTGTGCTTATTTGGAGGAAGAAGACGAAGACGACGATGACGACGATTTTGGCTACGACATTATCCTGGAAATGGTAGAATTTCTGGAAATGTATAACGACATCATAAGAATTTTTGCAGAAAGAACGGGCGCTCCTATATGGGCTGTAATATTCGACATGGAAAGGGATGTTTTTATGTCCGCAGAAGAAGCACAAGATCATGGCATTGTTGATCTTATAGGAATAGAGATAGAGTGTCTATTCCGGCGCGCACTTTCAGCATAATTTTCTCTTCTAAGAAATGTAAAGAAATCGACAGAATAGAGAAACAATTATAACGTAACGTTTGTTACAAAAAAAAGAGTTGACAGATATAAAGAATTTACGTATATAAGTATATAACGTAATAAAAGCTCTTATATTTTTTTTATTTCCTAGGGAGGAAAACACTATGAAATTCTTGTTTCAGTTTGTGACTCTCATAGTCATAGGGTACTATATTAACGGTAGAGGCCCTACCCTATAATAGGTAGGATCGGTGGAATAATAGGAATGATAATTCGAATTATCATTCCTATTATATTATTAGGGTTGGATTAATAATTGTAACCATAATTCGATCAATATTCAGATTCATAAATCCGAGGAATCATGATTTGATCTCCTCATCTCGGTAAAATAAATCTGAAATGGAACTTCTTCTTTTTTATTCATACTTTTTCTTTCCTAATTCATAATCATCCGGTTAGGATCGATCTAAACCGGCCCATTCTTTATAGGATTCAACATGCCAACTATTAGACAGCTTATTAGAAATACAAGACAGCCAATCAGAAATATCACGAAAGCCCCAGCGCTTCGAGGATGTCCTCAGCGCCGAGGAACATGTACTAGGGTGTATGTGCGACTCGTTCAGATCACGAGCTAGAACAAACGAGGGGATTTTTCCAGTATCAATGCAGTAACTAGTACCAATGAATTGGATAGAATATGAGAACTTCAGTCACTATCGAAAAAGAAAGATCTATCATATACCCCTATTGTGTATGGAATTTATGGTTTCCATTGGTGCAAATCCAATCACCTCGATTTGAGATGAAAAGCAACTCTCCATTGGTAGCGAATGGTTATCCATTAAGCGGGGAAAATGGTATTTCAAAAGCAGAAAGATTATGCTCATACTCTTGCAAGAACGGACTAAAAGGGTCAGCTACCTAGCCAACCCTCTTAATTAAATGCCGTCACTGTATGGATAGATCTCATTGTGAAATGACCTATTATTAGATAATTCGTGGGTAGAGCCAAAGAGTGTGAACTGTACAAGTTACAAATAACATTGATTAAAAGAAGGAAGAGGCTCCGGCGTATAGAGAGGACCTCACCGTTTAAGAAGTAACCATAGAAACGATGGAAGCCAATATTTATTTATTCATTTCCGTTTAATGCCTATTTCTTATTTATTTTCTACCAAATATCGGTACAATTTCTTATTTTGAGGTAAAATAAACACCCATAAGAAATAAAAAATCGTGGTTGGGAAGGTCATCGTAGCAAAAGCCATTGGAATTTTTATTTTATACATCGGAAGAATCCGTTTTGTTTTTAGTAAAACAAGAGAGGAGAAAAGAATGACTGAAAGAAATGAAATCAATTAGTTATTCGTCAAATAGTTATTCGTCAAAGTTTCATTTGATTCAATGGCCAGAGTTACGCGGGGATATATAGCCCGCAGACGTCGAAAAAAAACTCGTTCACTTGGATCAACCTTTCGCGGGGCTCATTTAAGACTTACCCGAACTACTACTCAACAGAAAATGAGAGCTTTGATTTCTACTCATCGGGATAGAGGCAGGAGAAAGAGAGATTTTCGACGTTTGTGGATCACTCGGATAAATGCAGTAACCCGCGAGAATGGCGCATCTCATAGTTATAGGCGATTAATACACGATCTGTACAAGGGGCAGGTGCTTCTTAATCGTAAAATACTTGCACAAATGGCTATATCAAATACGAATTGTTTTTACGTGATTTCCAATGAGATCGTCAAATAGGAAGATTGGAACGAATTCGCCGGAATGATTTAAACGGAGTTTCCCGGAGAATGACCCCGGGAAGGTAGAGCAAAAATGAATATATATATGACGAGAAATGAAATTCAGAAATGAAGTAGTAGGAACGAACGAACACGTTTCAAAAAAAAAAAGAAAAATTCAAAAAAAAAAAAAAAAAGAAAAATGATTCTTCATCTCATTCTTTTTTATTCTATGTACACCGCAACAATTAAATCTCTTCATCCTTTCGAATAAAATATCAATCTGATTTTAACCTCCAATGAAAATTCTTTTGATACGGTTGAGGAGTAAGCCTATTTCTTTTCGCCCCTAGAACCATATGGATCCTCGTTATTTTCTTTAATTTCACCCTTCGGGACATATTGCTTTTCTTCCTTCGGAGCATTTTTTTTTTCTCCCTTCGGGACATATTGCTTTTCTTCCTTCGGAACATATTGCTTTTCTTCCTTCGGAACATATTGCTTTCCTCTTCCGCGGACATATTGCTTTTCTTCCTTCGGGACATATTGCTTTTCTTCCTTCGGAACATATTGCTTTTCTTCCTTCGGAACATATTGCTTTCCTCTTCCGCGGACATATTGCTTTTCTTCCTTCGGAACATATTGCTTTTCTTCCTTCGGAACATATTGCTTTTCTTCCTTCGGGACATATTGCTTTTCTTCCTTCGGGACATATTGCTTTCCTCTTCCGCGGACATATTGCTTTTCTTTCCCAGAGCCGTCTCCCTTCGGGTTCGGGACAAATTTATTTTCTCCCTTCGGAACATATTGCTTTTCTCCCTTCGGGGCATATTTCTTTCCTCTTCTGCGGACATATTTCTTTCTGATTTTCGACTTGAATTTCGCAAGTAGTTTCTCATTAGTAAGAAAAGGTAATGAAGATAAAATACGAGCTTGTTTTATAGCAAGAGCCATTGCTCGTTGTTGTTTCAAGGTCAATTTAGTCGCTCGTCGAGATAATATTTTTCCCCGGTCACTAATAAATTGACCAATTGAACTCATGTTTCTATAATCAAATAGATCCCCCGGTCTAGTTGGGGGCAAACGCCTACGAAAATCCCGCTGGGGTTTATGAAAACCCCGTTGGGATTTATGAAAACCCCGTTGGGATTTATGAAAACCCCGTTGGGATTTATGAAAACCCCGTTGAGATTTATGAAAGAATCGCTTGGTTTTATCCATGGTTAATTCCTTATTTCTAAACTCCTCTTTATTCGTGCATTTCGGATCCGACCGAAATAGGACTTAATTTGTTTATTTATAGAATAGAATTTATTCTTATTCCGTGGAATAGAAGGGCGGTACACGCGTTCCGCTCCCTCCGTTCAATCTAGTTCTTTATCTCCCCATGAATCGTATGCTTGTAACAATAAGGACAGAATTTTCTCAATTCCAATCGACTAGGTGTATTGTGTCGATTCTTTTGAGTAATATATCTGGAAGTGCCCCGCGATTCTTTCTTGAAATTCTTTTGGGCGCAATTGGTACATTGCAAAATAACTACCCCTCTGACATCTTTACCCTTGGCCATGAACCTCCTTTGGACTTACGCAATTCCTCTATTTTCGATCCGAACCGAAGAAGAAAGGAA